GCATACCTATACTGCAATAAGATGAAGACTGCAATACTATGAATGACTCGCTATTTACTCGTTTTCTAGGTCATAATCATAAGATTCTTTAGGAGAGATGGCCGAGTGGTTCAAGGCGTAGCATTGGAACTGCTATGTAGGCTTTTGTTTACCGAGGGTTCGAATCCCTCTCTTTCCGTACCTTCCTTCACCTAATTCACGAACATTACTCACCGAAATGTATCAAATAAAAAAAATAAGAACAATTACCGGTCACTTACCTTTTTGGATCGAATTTGAAAGATTCGAATTTGCTCTATTTTCCAATTGTGGAAAACTGGGGAAATTCCCTTGGTTGACCCCGGTAAGAGAATGGGGATTTGTTGTTGTTGGAACTTCCATTTTATGGATGGAATTTTTTTTTTTTTTTTTTGAAAAGGCTTTTTCGCGGACTCCTCGTTCATTTACCCAACCGTCGGTTGGGTAAATGCCTTTCAGTTTTTCGAGGATCAAATATTTTATTTATAATTGCATTAATTATTGAATAACCTGCTTTTTTGGCTAAGTTTGCTCATTGCTGGGTTGATAAAGAAGTAAGCGTTTCAATGGGCTCTCCCAAAATCGTTTGGGCTTGATTTCCGGGCATCTTGGCGACGGCACTCTCCACCTCGTAGAGCTGAGGAAATTCTATGTCTCTATAAAATAGAGAATCTATCCATGACTGACAATTATAATCAAACTCACGTAGTAAGTTAAGCAACTCATGTAGTTCTTGATCTACATAGAATCTAAACCAAAATTAGAAATTCGGTTCTAATTTGACGAATGAATGGAATGGGAGATAGTTTATTCTCCTATTCGCGCATACACGCACCATCTGTATCCTGCTGTGTTGGACCCTCATCGCCATCCGTTTCATGTCTTTTGACAATTCCTCTCGTTCTTCTCGGATGCTCTTTTGAGCGAGCCGATCTTCAAGGGGTTCGATCCGGGCTAGGGGGAACCAAGGCTTAGTCCTGGATTGTGGCTCCCCGCGGCCAAAACCTTCGGTGAGAATCCAAACACTAAGCTGATATAACCAAAAGAAATCAAAATACATTTTGATAATAGATTTCTTTTTTTTTTTCAATTTAAGAAAAATGACATTCATTACTATAACGATACGAAATCGTCTAGTAAATTTAGGAGGATACTTCATTGAAACCTCCTAAAATTTGTATTTTTCGATTACTCGATTCTATTTATTACTTTATGATATATATGATATATCGAATTACGATTTTTTAATTGGAAATTTACATTAATGAAAAATTAGGGCTATACGGACTCGAACCGTAGACCTTCTCGGTAAAACAGATCAAACTTATTATTATCAAAATGATTCGAACTGTTTCAAAGACCCAACGTGCATTTTTTTTGCATTGGGCTCTTTCATCAACTGATATAAATATCAGCGAGTCCGCCATCCTTTTTCTTAACAGAAAGATAACGAGATGGCTCCGCGTGCTCTGACTCTTTATTTTTATTCAGTAGCAATACCAAAGTGTTTCAAAAAAGAGTTATCTTGACGTAGGTCTGCCTTCGGCCTATATCAACCTAAGTTAAATGGAGTCTCTATCGCTCTGCCCAAAGCATCAAATATGAAACTTCATACACCTTCAAGTTCATAGGACAAAAAGAGATTTTTTGAGGTACTTATACTCATTATGCCTAGCATTGAATGGACTGAATATTCACCTTATCAATTATCAAATCAATGATGGGTTCTATTTCTTGGCGCCTAAATTGGGACCTCAATTGGACCAACCAACCATTTGTCAGGCTATTGTTCTCTTGTTCCTTCGAATCCATGGAGTAAGACGTCGACTTTTGACTAAGATAAATTCTGTTGATTACATGATGGACTCCTCTGAAAAAACATTGGCGCGCGTGTAAACGAGGTGCTCTACCAACTGAGCTATGGCCCTTGTGTTTGTGTTAAATATTTTAACATTATATAAATTCTTGTCAAGGTGAGTATTGCATAATCTGACATGATAGCTCTCTGATCTGTTTCCTGTCAAGGGTATTGCTTAGAAATAAGATTCCATCTATAATCTATCAATGTGACGGGTTCCTTTTTTTTTCTTTATGATAATAAATGACCTACTTAACCCAGCGGTTAGAGTATTGCTTTCATACGGCAGGAGTCATTGGTTCAAATCCAATAGTAGGTAGAACTTATTAGATACCGGACAGCCAATGGTATCTAATAAGTATTTCTACCCACCTTCTTTTTTTGATTTATTTTGTATCTTTTACATACCCTACTACTTCTTATTTTTTCTATTTTTTGAGTTGTTTCTTGTTGCACCAAAATCTGATTACACTTGATTGGATTCAATCGGTAGAATCCAAATAGAATATGGTGTATAATCCAAATTTCTTTTTCTTTATTCTTCTATATTCTATTCGGACGCACCAACAACTAGTTATAAAATTGTATTGATAGCCTCGACTCGCGTCCTAGCTCGTCGGAGAGCTAAATTTGCCTCAATTGTTTGTCTCTTGCCTTCAGCGCTACTTAAATTAGCTTCAGCTATTTCAAGAGTTTGTTGAGCTTCTTGCGGATCAATGTCACTGCCCCTCTCTGCATCATTTACTAAAATGGTTATTTCATTATTGCCTATTCTAGCGAAACCGCCCATCAGAGCTATTGTTAACCATTGGTCGTTAAGACGTATTCTCAAAATTCCTATATCTACAGCCGTGGCAATAGGTGCGTGATTTGGTAATACACCAATTTGGCCGCTATTAGTCGATAAAATTATTTCTTGCACTTCCGAATCCCAAACAATTCGATTAGGGGTCAGTACACATAGATTTAAGGTCATTTCTTCAATTTGCTCTCCACATCTAAGTTCATAGCCTTCGCGGTAGCTTCATCGATATTACCTACCAAATAAAAGGCCTGTTCCGGAAGACCATCTAATTCCCCGGAAAGGATCAGTTGAAAACCCCTAATTGTTTCTGTTAGACCAACATATTTTCCTGGAGAACCGGTAAAAACTTCTGCTACGAAGAAGGGTTGTGATAAGAAACGCTCAATTTTTCGTGCTCTTGCTACGGTTAAACGATCTTCTTCGGACAATTCGTCCAACCCAAGGATAGCTATAATGTCCTGAAGTTCTTTGTAACGTTGTGAAGTTTGCTTAACTTTTTGCGCAGTTTCATAATGTTCCTCACCAACAATTCTAGGTTGGAGCATAGTTGATGTTGAATCTAAAGGATCTACTGCCGGATAGATACCTTTTGCAGCGAGTCCTCTTGATAGTACGGTAGTAGCATCTAAATGCGCAAATGTTGTGGCAGGAGCGGGGTCCGTCAAATCGTCCGCAGGTACATAAACGGCTTGAATAGAAGTTATGGATCCCTCTTTGGTAGAAGTAATTCTTTCTTGCAAAGAACCCATTTCTGTACTAAGAGTGGGTTGATAACCTACAGCGGAAGGCATTCTTCCTAATAAAGCGGATACTTCGGATCCTGCTTGGACGAAACGAAAAATATTGTCGATAAATAGAAGTACGTCCTGTTCATTAACATCCCGGAAATATTCCGCCATGGTTAGGGCAGTCAAGCCAACTCTCATACGAGCTCCCGGCGGTTCATTCATCTGACCATAGACTAGAGCGACTTTTGATTCCGCAATATTTTGTTCATTAATCACCCCAGATTCTTTCATTTCCATGTAAAGATCATTTCCTTCACGAGTGCGTTCGCCCACTCCGCCAAATACGGATACACCTCCATGAGCTTTTGCAATGTTGTTGATCAATTCCATGATGAGTACGGTTTTACCCACTCCGGCCCCCCCGAATAGCCCGATTTTTCCTCCACGACGATAAGGAGCTAAAAGATCCACTACTTTAATCCCCGTTTCAAAAATAGATAATTTTGTATCTAACTGTATAAAGGCAGGCGCAGATCTATGAATAGGAGATGTTGTGCGAGTATCTACAGGACCCAAATTATCAACAGGCTCTCCAAGAACGTTGAAAATTCGTCCGAGAGTCGCCCCACCAACTGGAACACTTAGAGGAGCTCCTGTATCAATCACTTCCATTCCTCTCATCAGACCATCTGTAGCACTCATAGCTACAGCTCTAACTCGATTATTTCCTAATAATTGCTGTACCTCGCAAGTTACATTAATTTGCTGGCCAACCGTATCTTGACCTTTAACTACCAAAGCATTGTAAATATTAGGCATCTTGCCCGGTGGAAAGGATACATCCAGTACCGGACCAATGATTTGAGCAATACGCCCCAGGTTTTTTTCTTCAAGAGCGGAAACCCCAGGACCCGAAGTAGAAGTAGTAGGATTGATTCTCATAATAATAAAGTATTATATGTCAAATTTTTTTTGCAAACAAAAATAAAAAAATGTCCGATAGCAAGTAGATCGGTTAATTCAATAAGAAAATTGTTTACTCATTCAATGAGTGCATTTTCAAACTTAACCAACCCATTTTTAAAAAAAAATATAAATATATTATTAATATAATATATATCAAAGTAGATGAATAAGAATTCAGAATTATATATGCGGAGATGTTGTATTTCTCTATCATTATAGACAATCCCATTCATATTATCTATGGAATTCGAACCTAAACTCTATTTATGATTCATCATTTTTATGACATTGGCCGTTGTTTCTTATTTCATCATTTCTATTTACACTTATTTATTCTTTGAATAAAAAAAGAAATCCAATTATTTATATTTATACCTTTTTGTTGATTGATAAATTCCGCATATTCATATTACTATTCTATTTACTATTCTATTTTCACATCTAGGATTTACATATACAACTATAACATATATCACTCTCAAGCGTTAATTTCTTATTATTTATCTATTTATATATTTACTTTACAAATTACAAAGAAAGTAAGTAATGCGAAACTTTCAAAACAAAAAACGGATTGGGTTGCGCCATACATATAAAATAGTATACAATAATGATGGATTTGGCG